GAAGGTGCCCTTGAGTTCTTACATGCTTTCATAATATTTTATTGATTTGATATAAATAACAAAACAGATCAACTTTACTTTTTGAAGTTTCATAAAATATTTTTTTATACTTTTCTTTTTATGACCTTTATTGATTGCTTCCTAACAGGAATTTTTCATATATATTATATATTATTATATATTAATATATTATAGTACCCATTGAGACTTGCAAAGAAAGTTAGAAGAAGAGGCGATTTATTAATTTGCTGGATTTCTGTCGATCAGATATTATATAAACCCTTTAGTTGATATATTAAAATTGAAAAAACCCGCTCTATTTCTTTTATTATTTTAAGATTTTACACAATTTTTTTTTTCATTTTTTTGTTTGTCCGCGATTTGTTGTGCGTAAAAAAATATTATGATAAACTTATAAAAAAACCGAAACGAAACATAAAACTCTTTAACGAGCAGAATCAATCCTAATTATTATTTCGACACAAGAAAGGGACGTATAAAATTCTTTTCTTGTGTCGAAGACTAGGAAAACGACTAATCCTTCCTAATAAAATGTGTTCCCCTCATTTAGTCTTCCTTTTCTATTCTCCGCTTTTTTTATGTTTAGTATCTAGTTAATTTTTCTATTTGAATAAATAAAGAAAACGGGTGATACATATTTTAATATGACGGATCACACCACTACAATTTGGAAACAAAGAAAGAAACGCTAAATGGAAAAACTTTTATTTACAATATACATACTATCACCAGTGCTGTGTACAAGTAATTACTGACCACTAGTAGAAAAAAGAATCTAAACAAAAGACTTTGGATTCTTTTTTTATTATATATAACCTCATTTCTAACAAGAATTTTGTCCTTTTTCCACGAACTTGATGTTGAGAAATTCACGCACCTAGAAATTCATTTCGGACAATTGAACTTTCTCAAACTGTTTCTTTTTAAGAACCAAAAAGATTTGTGCCAAAATAACAGATGCCAAGAAGAACAAAAGTCCTTGAACACGTAATGGATCTTGAAGTACTATTTCTGCATCTCCCTGACCAAATCCCCCCACATTTGGATTACTTGTTAATGGTTGATCAAGTTTGATAGATTCATTCTCTGAAACAAGAAGTTCTGGTCCTGGAGGAATAATATCAACCACTTGGCGCCCGTCTGATGTATCCCCTATAGTTATTTCATATCCCCCTTTTTCCTTTCGGATAATTTTAGTTACTATACCTGCTGCTGTAGCATTATAAACCGTATTATTACTCTTGCTCCCGTCCGGATAAATCTGCCCTCTCCCTCTGTTTCCACCTACATAGATGGGATATTTTAAGAAGTGAGCATCTTTATTAGTTGCAGGGTCGGGAGAAAGAATAGGAAAGGTAATTTCACTATATTTCTGACCCGGAACAGGACCTATCACAAGAATATTTTTTTTAGTAGGTCGATAACTCTGAAAAGACAGATTTCCTATCTTTTCTTTCATCTCGGGCGAAATACGATCAGGGGGAGCTAATTCAAACCCTTCAGGTAAAATCAGAACAGCCCCGACATTCAAACCACCCTTTTTCCCATTAGCAAGAACTTGTTTCACTTGGATATCATAAGGAATTCGAACAACTGCCTCAAATACAGTATCAGGAAGTACCGCTTGTGGAACCTCAATATCCACGGGCTTATTAGCTAAATGGCAATTGGCACATACAATACGCCCAGTTGCTTCTCGTGGATTTTCATAACCCTGTTGTGCAAAAATGGGATATGCATTTGAAATGTATGTCCGAGTTATTATGTATATCACGAGGGATACGGCAATAGATCGAGTAATCTGTTCCTTTATCCAAGAAAGGGTAGTTCTAGTTTGCATGGTCCAATTATTGATCCCTAAAATTTCTACAATAAATTAGGTAGGTCGCTAGTATAGTTCCCTATCCACGATTATGCTCTTTACTACACTCATTTAACTGCAATATAAGAAAATCCCGCTACCCCTACCTAGATTGATAGAACTAGTAAGTATTCTTTTGAATGCGCTTTTCCTATGTTAGACAGTAACAAACATTAGAATTGGGTTAAGATTACAGCGGACCGTTTTTCAGTCATTCATTGAATGATAAATCACTACAAGTGAAGGAGATATACGATTTAAATACCGGAAAATCCAATATTTGAAAATTGTATCTATAATGACTGGGAAAGTGGAAACAAGACCAGATATAATTTGATCATTATAAGCAAACCCAAAATCTTTGTACACAAAGCTAAGCAGAAGTTCCCAACCGTGGGGTGAATGGAATCCGATACATAAATCGGTTAATAAAAGAATAGAAAAAGCTTTGATTGTATCACTTAAGTTATATAAGAATTCCTGAACCCAAGAGTTAAAAAGAATAAGTTCTTTATTACCCAGAAGAGAATAACCACTTAGAATAACAAAATAGGTTAGATTTGTCGAGAAGTGTAAAATTGTATGAATATGATTCTCCTTATGCATCGTGATCAATTGGATTGTTTCTTTTTGTATCCCTATACTCCATTTTTGAGGATGTGTCTCCGAGAATTCCTTTATCATTTCTTCCAACAAGAAAAGTTCCTTTAATTCTATGAATTTTTCTAGAATACTCTTTTCTTGAATATGATTCAAAAAATTTTCATATTTCCTAGTATTCCACCAATTTGTAATCCAAGATTCCATACTTTTTTGAAATAAAAGAGAGATCAACCAGGGCAAAAATACTATAGATGCAAGATATATAAGGGGAGTCAATTCTTTCTTTTTTGACATTTTTTTCATCTTTGAATTATTAATGAACCGCCCCTATTCATCAATTCTATGTGATCTACTCGTTAGATCAAGCGTGAGTTCTATTACAAGATATGAATCCCCCTTTTTTGTGATTCTGTGTTTAGCCCCTGACCCTACCAAGAGTACAGCAATAGAATCAGGCCGTTTCGAATTGGAATAAAGAAATACTCAATTTTTCAAATATCTTACTTAATCTTAAGTAGTGAAATTTTCCCCCTTACGATGGATACCCGAACGGGGGAATTCAAATTAGCCAATCCTATTTCAACACGAAATAAACCCCCCGAGCCCAAGACTAGTAAAAAAAAAAAATTATGAAAAAACATGGTAAAACAAGAAAGAATTCTGGTTATTTGTTACTTTTTTTGGTACTTAATTAAGTTACGCGGATTTTCCATACTACGTATAAAATTTTTTTGCGGACAAAGCCTTTTTTTATGGCTGTTATATATAATGATCCGGTTTGGCTACAATGAGTGCTCTTATATTATAAAAAAGAGGATTCAAAAGCTTTTTCCTTTTGATGAGATTCGTTTATTTTTCAAAAAATTTCAATTGGTACGCGTAAGAAATAGGCCAATTCCGCAGCTTTTTGTTCAATTTCACGTGGAGCCAAATTCTCATCAGTACGAGTCAAAGGAATGTCCCCCTGGCCGCGTATTTCCATATAAAGAACACGCCGGGCATAAATACCTTCTTTAACTTCTATTCTTATAGACTGAATATCTTTCATAAGGAATCGGAGGAAAATGCGACGATTCTTTCCAGGAAATCCCCAACGAAAAATACATACTATTCCCGCCTTTCTATCGAATCGATCATAACCACTCCCCACATTCCAAGCAATTGTGCACCACAAATAGGAACTAATAAAGAGACCCGCGATCCCATAGAAAGACATCACGATCCCTTGTGGAAAAAAAGAGATTTGCTGATATGGAAATAAAGATATCAAATTCCTACCAAGATAACTGGAAGTTCCAACCAATAAAAATCCTACGGAACCTAAAAAAAGGATACAGGCCCAACCGAAATTGCTTATTTTTCGAGATCCTGTTATAAGTTCTATCCATATATGTTCTGATCGCCAACTCATAGTAGATCCAGTTGTATTTTATTGGAAGTGAAAGAATAAACAAAATAAATTTGACTTTACTCTTTTTGTTTCCGAAGGAACTCTCATCAACTAGCCTTATTCTAATGTGAATTTTTAGGAGTCTTAGGCGGGAAGGCACGCCTTAACCTTAATATGATATTATACTAAATAGATATCCGTGTTATGAGCGAAATCTAAGTCTTGAAAAAAAAAAAAGAAATGAGATTTCATCCCATCGGATCTAAAAAATCTTGTTTTTTTGAATATGAAGAAATAAAGAAGCCATTGCCATTGCCGGAAAAACTAGGCCCACTAAGGGCACCAAAACAGAGGGTAAGTTGAGAGTTGTCATAGAATGGATACCTCGATTTAATATTTGTACCTGTTATATATTGTTATAACTGTTATATAAGGTATTTTAGAATAATTTTATTTATAAAAAATTAAACTCTATCTAATATAAGTGAATATATATATAATAATTGAGTATAGAATAAGTGCAAAGAGGATAGAACTAACTAAATGGGCTTCTTTATTTTTTAGCTTTCTACATAAACTATATGAATGATCCAACGGGGGTTCTTAGTAAGAATGAGGATTCTCAGTAAATTACAGAAGGGTGCCAGCCTCTATAGAGAGACAACTTTTTCTATATATACTATATACATAAGTATAAAGAGAGGATGCATATTTTTGCCTTTCCCGAAATTCACGAAAGGCAAAAGTCGCACTTTTGTCTTGTTTGTTAATAGAGGCTGGCTTTCTGATTACTAATCATTAATATGACTAAACAAGGATATCACAAAAAATTACGAAACTTGTTATTTTCTCTGGATTGGCTCGACAATTGGATCTTATGTCACCAACGAAAACTGAATTTTTCATATTTTCATCTTAATTCCAATAAACGAATTGAACCTAACATTCTACTTGTTTCTTTTTTTCAAGGGAAAGAAAGCGTGGAGTTGAAATACCTCACTCAGAACACCTTTTAAAAGATTACGTGGTACGATTGGGTCAAATAAACCCTTTTGGAATAAATATTCAGCCGCTTGTGAACCTTCCGGTACTGTCTTATTCAATGTTTGTTCAATTACTCGTTTA